ATCGGATGAATCAGTCCAAGTAGGCTTACTAATGGGATGCCCGAATAAATTACAAAATTTTGATTTAGCCAATGATCCAATCAGAGGAAAAATTGGAACTCGAATATCGAATTTTTTAATAGTATTATCTATTAGAAATGAATTTTCTAGTATTTGACTCCGTACCGCTGAAGGGTTTAGTTGCACACTCGAAAAATAGCCCATAAAATAGAGGGGATTTTTGGCTAATTGTTTTCTATGGATCCTTCCTGGTTGAGACCACACATAAAAGTGACATTGCCAGAAATTGACAAGGTAATATTTCCACTTATTCATCAGAAGAGGTGTGCCTTTGGAAGCCAGAATTGATTTTCCTTGATATCTAATATAATGGATGAAAGGATCCATGAACAACCAAAGGTTGGCATGAAAATCATTTTCAAAGACTCCTATAAAATGTTTTGTTTTTCCATAGAAAAATATTCGCTCAAGAAGGACTCCAAAAGATATTGACCGTAAATGCGAAGATTGGTTACGTAAAAAGGAGAAGGTGCATTCGTATTCACATACATGAGAATTATATAGGAACAATAATAATCTTTGAGTCGTTTTTGAAAAAAAAGAAATCGATTTCTTTGTAGAAATAAAACTATTCCAATTACGAGCCTCGTAGAGAAAGAAGCGTAAGAAATGTACAGAAGCGGCGTCTTTCACCCGGTAGCGAAGGGCTTGAAGCAATACCTCTAGATGGATGGGATGAGGTATTAGTATACCTGACACATAATTTAAATGTAGAAAATTATCTTCTAAAAAAGGAAATATTGAATGAATGGATCGTAAATTTTGAGATTTTTTTATTTTTTTCTTTTTTAGAGAAGATTCTAATCGTAGGGAAAATGAAATTTCCATAATCACAGAAAATCCCTCTGATAACATTTGAGAATACAAATTTTTGTTGCGCCCCAAAAATTTATTTTGGTTAGAATCATTTGCGGAAATAATAAAATGATTCTGTTGGTACATTCGAGTAATTAAACGTTTAACAAGTAGGAAACTAAATTTATTGTCATAACTGATATTTTCTAACAAAATAGATCTATGATCATTGGCAAGTGCATAAATATACTCCTGAAAGATAAGTGGATATAGGAAGTTGTGTTGACGAAATTTATCTATTTCTAAATATACTTGAAATTCCTCCATTTTAAATTTGATTTGAAGTAAAAAAGAATAGTGGATTTCTTGGGTTATCAAATGATACATAGTGCGATACAGTTAAAACAAGGTATTATTATGAATGGACACCTCGGAGACAGGTAAATGCATCGACAGACCCTCTATCCAATCTTGGACCCTCTATCCAATCTTTTCCATCTAACATCTAATCGGTTTATGTTCATTGTTTATGTTCATTATTGGATAAGATAATAAGATGGTTAGAAATCCTTTATTTTTTCAACCCAACCGCTCTTTTGATTTTGGAAAAATTTTCTTTATCAATATACTGCTTCTTCTACACATTCATATCCACTCCATACTGGAGAATAGGAAATAGTTAGGATTCATTAAAAAAATGGATAATCCACTCATGGGAGAAGCCTTTCCCGCATCAGGCACTAATATATTTTTAACGTTTAATTAGATCGGGAAATTATTCAAATTGCGAACATCAGCCCGTCGCTTGTTGTTTTCCTACAATTGGAGCCATAGGGCTCTATCCATTTATTCCCCAGACCCTACTTTAGAACTTTAAATTTGAATTTTGTTTATTTCGACCAAAACTTCAAACCAAATAAGTCTTTCTACCAATCTGGTAAGAATAAAATATTCTCAGAATTCTCCATGGATACGACATGCTATTTTTTCCTTTCCTTTCCTTTTAGGATCAGTCGTGGTCTTACAAACTCTACCGATTGTATGGACGAATCCTTTGCTTCATCCAAATGTGTAAAAGATCTTAGCCGCACTTAAAAGCCGAGTACTCTACCGTTGAGTTAGCAACCCGAATAAAAATAAAAATTTTAGGTGTGTAGATAGAGTCGAAATAAAAATAACTAAATCAAAATAACTAAACTGTAAGGGATTAGACTCTATGACACAATCAAAACATTGAACTAAAAAAAAAGTTTTTAAGTGATTCTGAAATGAACATAAAAATGAATTCATCTAATGAATTCATTAGATTAAAATAAAATAAATTTTCAGAAACAAAATACAGATAAAAATCTACTACCTCTTTTCTCTTTTGTTTTTTTTTTTCAATAAACAATAAAAAAAGACCTTTTGTCTTGTATCACAGCGAATCTGGTAAAACCTCCATTTGAATAAATTGAATGAAGTAAATAAAATTTATGGAACTAAAGATAAATAGATCTATTTATCTACAATCAAATTATATTTGTTCGATGTACTGTTGTCAATATAAAATGTCAATATAAAAGTAAAAAAAAAATACAAAAGAGAAAAAAAGAATAAGAACTTGTGTTGGATTGGCCCTACATAAACATAAAGAATTTACATAGATACAAAAAAGTGTAGATGTAGGTAAATAATAGAAAAAACAAGTACAAAAATATTAAAAATCTTGAAATTGAAATGAAATTAATTAATCAACCTAAATCGAATATCCAAATTGAATCTTGTGCTTCTTATTTAAAATTTAAAATTTAAAAGAATTTTTTAATTTTTGATTTCTATATCCAATTTCTTAATCTATTCGCTTGAACATTTTTCTATTCACCTTCTATCAATATTTTTATTTTATTGTTATAGAATTATAGAAGGTGTGACTCTATGGGATCAATGAGAACATAGGTATGAATAGAAAAAGAGAAGGACGATATAGTAAAGAAAAACTTATCCAAAGTTATATATAAGTGATCCCCGCACTTTTTTTTTCATTAATTGACTTTCGTTTGATTTGGATTAGGGAGAAATTCCGTAAAAACCTCCGCCCTCTTTGAAATATCATAAACTGTTCCTGTTGGTTGGGCACCCTTTTCAAGGAAATAGAGAATAAGAGGAACATTTAAATAAGTTTGACTGTTTATCGGATCAAAAAAACCCACTTTCCGAAGATCTCTTCCTTCTCTTCGGGATCGAACATCAATTGCAACGATTCGATAGACAGCTCATTGGGATAGATGTAGATGAAAAATACCCCCCCTAGAACCGTATAAGAAGTTTTCTCCTCGTACGGCTCAAGAAAAAGAATTTGAATCTATAATTGATTAGACTCGAATTTCAGTCGTTTTTCTTCTTCTTTACCCAAAAGAAAAAAAAAAAGCATTTCTACTCATAACTCAAGTTGGATAACTGTCAAATAGCTCAAAGAAAACAAACTTTAGGCATTTCATTTATTGAGTGATCTCTAATCCCCCTTTTGTCTCGTGTCTCGTTTAGAAGCTATTTTGATTCTTCATTCTGCTCTATGCTCTAGTTGTTGAGACAATTTAAAAAGGTGTTTCCTTGTTCCAGGATCCTTTATCTTTTCTTTGAATCATTGGGTTTAGACATTACTTCGGTGATCCGTAATCATTTCAAAATGGCAGCAACATACCCCTTTTGTTGGTGATTTCTTTCTATCAAAGAATCAGACGAATGGTTAATTCTTGTCTGCTACACTTTTGATCGAAAGAGTTTTACCAATTCCAACAACCTTTCTTTTTGGATTTGAAACATGTTCGAATTGGATCCTTTCGATTTCTATATCGAAGATATACTTACGAAGTTGTTCCAACTTTTTGTTTATTGATTGTCACTAACCCTAGACCCTTGCTCCTGAGAAATGATTCAATACTTTATACTCGAGCTCCATCATGTACTGTACTTCTACTATAAACTACAACCCCCTAAAATGAAAATGGGTTTTTTGTGGAACAGAACAAAGAATGTCGAGCCAAGAGCACCTTCATCACTATCTAAAATGGTGGATATTTAAACTCCACAGCTGATCATGTCCTTCAAGTCGCACGTTGCTTTCTACCACATCGTTTCAAACGAAGTTTTACCATAACATTCCTTATAGTTTAGAACTGGTATGTAATTGATTCAATTATAGAATCATGAATAGTCATCGGTTCGTTCGGTATTCGGTCTATACTATCTATATATGTTATATATATATTATATATATATCTGGTATATACTAATATATTTACATATATATATATATTATATATAGATTTTTATATTTATATTGTATTTATATTTTATATTATTATAATTAATTTATATAATTTAATTTATATAATTCTAATTATTATATTAGAATATTATTCTATATATATTATTCTATTCTATTTTATTTCTATTTTATTTATTAATTATTTTTTATTTATATTATATTGTTAAATGTATTGTTAAAATTGTTAAATATTAATATAAATAATATAAATATTATTAATTTTAAATTAATAATTGAATTGCTAATTAATTCGATTTTTTCCTTTTTAAAACTATTGATTAAAACTATTGTTATAATATCATTTTCATATTTATATAATTATTATTATTACTTAATATTTAATTATTACTTCTATTTATTATAATATATATTAAAATTAAATATGATATGATTATGATATTTGAAAATCATAATAATTCTATTTTTCATATTTTTATTATATATTTTGATTTTTTATTTTGGACGGATAAATATTTTTCTGCCGAAGTATCAGAAAGAAATCAACCTAATTCTATGAGATATTTTCTTGTATGAGTACAACATTCTTTTTTATTTCTCTTTTTTATTTATTAATTTATAACTAAAAATAGAAAAAACCTGATAACATGAAAAAATGAGTTATTTTTGACTCTGCACCTTCGAGTGACTCGGTAGATAGGATCGATTCATCAGTCTCACACTTCTTCGAGTATCAAAGATTCATAATAAATTAGAAATTAGTATAACTTTCGAAATGCAAAACTAAGAAGCAAAAAAATAGAGGATTTCTCTATCTATCAGATAAACTGAATAATTGTCAATAAAATTATTGATTTACTATAATTTATTCAATTTCCATATTCAATTTCCATATTTGAATTAAAAAAAGGAATAAATTTTTTTTCACAAAAATCAAAACACTATTTATTTTATTGTCACGGAAATAGAACGATAACAATACATATAATCATTTCCTCATTTCTACATATTTCATTTCAGTTTCAGTAATTTTTCTGTAATCTTTCCATAAAGTCAGGTGAATGAATGACCCCCTCTCGATTGTTAGCTAGATTTTGAATTCGTAATTATTCTAATTAGAAATAAAGATGAAATGCCTAAAAAGAATCGGGTTCTTAAGGAAAATCCATCTCTATATGTATAATCCATATGTATAGTCTAGTTATATTATATATGAAATTTACTTCATCTTTTGCTAAGGAAATTCGGATATTCAATTTAGACTTTCCATTGTTTCTACTCCCCGATGCTACTCCCCGAAGTTTTCGGAAATGATAAATAAAAAAGTATCTCCTTTTGGGGGGTGCTAGGAAAGATAGTCTAGGGAGAAAGACAAACAGATCGAGATGAAGTCCTTGTATGTTTTATTTTACCCCTAATCTAGTCTTGTCTTACGATATTTGGACTTACTCCTGTTTATTGAATTCAATTTAGTATCAAGAAACCCTCTGGTTTCGAATTCAAAAATTCACCGAAAATTCATACTAAATGGATCTATCTTATTAAGGAGTAAGGACCCTTGTATTTCGATTTAAAACACATCAGTGAAAGGTATGGCACGTAAGGTTTTTCGAAGTAATTAACTTCAAGATGAATATAATCAAGGGCGATAGGCATATGAGAAAAGACTACTATTCCTTTTTTTATTCAAAACTTTGTGATCTATGTGTCATTTGAACTGAAGTGGGAGTGTGAAAGGAGAAGGCATGATTTCTAGAAGAGTCAATAAAAATCGAAGAGTCGGTAAAAAGTAGAACAAATTGTCTCCAACATTATATTACACTCTTAAACATAAGGAGAACGCTATTCCAAAAAGCAATCATTATTCTGATATAATGTATATATTCTGGGACGGAAGGATTCGAACCTCCGCGTAGCGGGACCAAAACCCGTTGCCTTACCACTTGGCCACGCCCCATTTAGATTTCTAATCTGTACTAATAAACAGTAATATTGTTATTGGTTGTTCGTCAATTCCAGAACACATTTCTGTGGAATAAATTATTGATAGGGTTTTACCGCGTGTAGATATAGAATTGAATCGAATTAACTTAATTTATTGATCATTACATATAATTTAATTAAGATATAAGATATTCTATGAAAGTATGATTTCTTCTATTCTCTTTTGAAAATATCTCTTTTGAGAATGGAAGAGTTTTTGATTGGTTGAGTCCAAAGAAAAAAAACAAAAGGGGGATTTATTAGTCTACGTTCTTCCTATTTCCTTATATCAAAAACTCAATCAAAATGCAATTATTTCCAAGAACAAAAATTTTTGTTATGCTAAATATCTTTAGTTTGAGCGGTATCTGTTTTAGTTTTAATTCTGCTCTTTATTCGAGTAGTTTTTTCTTCGCCAAATTACCCGAGGCCTACGCTTTTTTAAATCCAATTGTAGATTTTATGCCAGTTATACCTCTGCTATTTTTTCTCTTAGCCTTTGTTTGGCAAGCTGCTGTAAGTTTTCGATGAGATATTTAATACTGACCTAGAAAAACTCAGGATTTATTCGAGAAAAAAACTCTAACAATTGATAAGATCAGATCAGTCTTCGAGTCTGAGCCCTCGATTCAAACATTGAGATTCTTGGATAGCCAAGATAAATCTGGATCACGCTATCTTTTTCATTCTAAACCTTTTTCTTTTTCAGTGAAAGACCTATTAGGTTACTCTCTAATATCTAATTGTAATATCTAATTGTGGATATTAAAGATATTTTGTGGATATTAAAGATATTTTTTATTTATAAACTACCTTCTTTCTTAGTGTCAAATATGGGATATGTGTTATCAAACCGGAGAATCTATTCTTAAAAAAAAAAGATCTTGGAGATTGTGTAATGCTTACACTCAAACTCTTCGTTTACACAGTAGTGATATTTTTTGTTTCTCTCTTTATCTTCGGATTTCTATCTAATGATCCCGGACGTAATCCTGGACGTGAAGAATAAAAAAAAAAAAGATAAAGCTTTTTCGAAGATTCTAAGATTTTTCGTTTTTCTTGCTTTATTTTGAAATTGAAACTTCCTTAGATCGAATTTTCGATATTCGATGCCTTAAACTATGAAAAAAAATCTCGAAAAATTAGAAATAGAAAATAAATAATAATAAAATAAAAAATAATAATAAAGGCATCAACAGAAACGGAAAGAGAGGGATTCGAACCCTCGGTACGAAAAACTCGTACAACGGATTAGCAATCCGACGCTTTAGTCCACTCAGCCATCTCTCCCGATTGAAAAAAGATAATTACTATATTTACATTATACAAATATTTTACATTATACATAAGGATTAAGAATTTTTTTTTCTTTTTTTTTTTTTACTATAACAGATATTCTAGAACTTTTATTTCTAATTGCATTTAGATTTATTTAGTTGTAAGAGATAGTTTTAATATAAAAATGAAGAATACCTCTTCATTTTCGTAGAAAAGGGCTTTTTTATTCCCGCGGCCTGGCCGGGTCAGTCCCTAGCCGGGCCTTTTTTTGAATTCTACATTATATAAAAAATTTATCTGATTTGAAAACAAAAATGTTTGTTATGGAAGCAACAACAATCAAATCAGAAGAAGTACTTTTTGTATCTCCTTTCCTATGATATAGAATCATAGTGCTATTTTTTATTTCTTATTAGTGATTTGTTAGTCTTTTTTTCTTCTTTATTTTTTTTTTTCTATACTAAAAAAAAAATAAGTTTTCTTTACTTTATTTAATTTACTATATTTAAATTTAATATTTAAGCTGAACACTTGAGTCCACCAAAAAAGGGACTATAGTGTTCGTTTTTACTAGATCCAGTTGGAACGAATTCATAAAATTAGACTTCAAACAAAAAATAACTATGGATTGGAATGTTTTTTTCGGTTATGACTTAACTTAAGTACTTTTGTTTAAGTAGTTTTGTTGAGACCTAACTCTAACTAGTCAATGTCAAAACTCCTCCAACCAAAGAAAAGAGCGAACTTCTTACTTTCAATGCGTCCTCTTTTTTAATCTCATTAAGACCCTGACGAAAGACATCAACACTCTAATTTTCAGGATTCTTTTCTGATACTGTCTTGATTACTTTTCATTTTTTTGTTCGACAAAAAGTCCATTTATATACAATAATAGCATTGTAGCGGGTATAGTTTAGTGGTAAAAGTGTGATTCGTTCTATTAACCCCCTTAAGAGTTAAGGGATCCTTCGGTTTGATTTAATTCGTAATCCGATGAAAAAAACTTTATTTCTTAAAAGGATTAAATCCTTTACCTCCCAATGACAGATTCGAGGAAGAATATACATTCTCGTTATTTTTATCTTTTATCCAAGGATCAATTAGAAATTGAAAAATTGGATTATGAAATTACGAAACAGAATTTTTTTTTTGAATTGGATCAATACTTCCAATTAAATGAGTATAAGTAAAGGATCAATGGATAAAGAAAGTGGAGTTCTTTTCTAATCGTAACTAAATCTTCAATTTTTGATTTGTAGAGGGGAGATTGAAGCAAAATAGCTATTAAACGATGACTTTGGTTTACTAGAGACATCGATCTATTATATTGTTTTGGCTCGGTGGAAATAAATTTCTTTTCCTCAGGATTCTTTCAAATAGAAATAGAGAACGAAGTAACTAGAAAAATATTTCATATTTTCATATTTTTAATATCTGTCCCTTTTCTATAGGGATCATCTAGAAAGCAAGGCGTTTTAAATGCATTCATACAGAAAAGCTGACATAGATGTTATGGTTTTTTGTAATTTCGTTCCCAGTTTAGATCTGGGAATTTTTCCATATTCCATAAAGGAGCCGAATGAAACCAAAGTTTCATGTTCGGTTTTGAATTAGAGACGTTCAAAATGCTGAATTAACGTCGACTATAACCCCTAGCCTTCCAAGCTAACGATGCGGGTTCGATTCCCGCTACCCGCTTTATTTATTTTGATTTCCTTTTCTTTTTTTTTTCTATTGTTTTTATTCTAATTAGATTCGAATTATATTTAGAAGTAATGTATCATTGAATTTATCATTGAATTGAATAATTGAATAGACAAAAAAATTTTATCACATACACTCTGATTTTTTCACATTTTTCCTTTTCTATTTCTTGTTCAAAAAAAAATAGGAATGAAAAGCGTCCATTGTCTAATGGATAGGACATAGGTCTTCTAAACCTATCGTATAGGTTCAAATCCTATTGGACGCAAATTTTTTCCATATATTTTTTAGAGATTTATATGTCCAGAAAACTTTTTTGAATGATTTAAATTGAATCAGAGAAACTTTTTTAATTTTGTTAATAAAAATAACAAAAATTACCTATGAATGAATGAATACCTTGTTGAACTTATTCAAAAAAAAAAAATTTTATTTGTAATGTAATATTGTAGAGTGTTTTTTTATGCTTGTTCCTGAAGTAGAAAACGCTCCATCTGTTCCTGAATAGCTTCTTTCAAAAGGATTTCTGCTTCCGGGGTGAATTTTTTGGTGGAAGATATTATTTCTTGGAACTGAGGTTTATTCGTTTTTAAATAAGTTCGTAACTCAACGAGAAATTTCCTTACCTGTCCAATTTCTAATGAATCAAGATAACCATTTGTTCCGGTATAAATAGTCATTATTTGTTCTTCCACCGTAAGAGGGGCTGATTGGGATTGTTTAAGCAATTCACGTAATCGTTGACCCCGTGCCAATTGATTCTGAGTAGCTTTATCGAGATCAGAAGCGAATTGTGCAAAGGCTTCTAATTCTGCGAATTGTGCGAGTTCCAATTTTGATTTGCCAGCTACGTCTTTCATGGCTTTAATTTGAGCTGCCGATCCTACTCTGGAAACGGAAATACCCACATTA